TCACCAAGTATTTAGTTTGAGATTCCCTCGCTTGAAAAATAGGATATCTTTACCAAATAACAAAGAGGAATCGTTTTTCATACGCGCAGTAATCGTAGATATATTACCAATTGGGTTTTTTATAAACAGAGCCTGGATATTTCATTTTTTTAGTCCAACCAAAGCCAACCATAAATTATTCTAATTGATAATAGTACTATGAATCCCCACAAACAATGGATCTAATTGCATGCACTTCACGCTCCAATTTTTTAATTTTTTGATGATTCCATTTTTCTTTCTTGGGCGAAACAGAGGATATCTCGATCGGGGAAGAGAACGGGGAAATCCCATATGACCCAATATTTCTGACAAGTCGCACTATATGTCAACCCAAGATGCATCTTCCTCTCCAGGAATTCGGAAAGGAACTTTTGGAACACCAATAGGCATGGATTAAAATAAAAAAGAACTAAATATTCTATTTCACTTTGATATGAAAACGTAACAATAGGGTTTTATTGTCTTTATAATATTGACTTTATCATAATTAAATTTATCCATAGATTAGAAAAATTCAGAAAGAAAGAAAAAATAAATAAAGGAAATTTTTGACGAATAGGTTCTTTTGATGATAAATAAGGATGGACGCGTTTACTCATTGAAAATAAGTATCAACCCCCCATTGCGTATTGTTACTTATCGAGTATAGAATAAATCTGCTTCTCTTTGTTCCTACGAACAGAATTGTTCAATTATTATGAACAGAATAAATTAAATATTAACCTAACGCTTCCCTTGTTAGGAAATAATCCATTGAACAAGGGAGGTACATAGGATAGTCATAGTATAGTCTTTTCTAATGCAATAAAGTTACTCAGTGTCCATTTTTCTTTGCGAAAGGGGTATTTTCCATGGGTTTGCCTTGGTATCGTGTTCATACCGTTGTATTGAATGATCCCGGCCGGTTGCTTTCCGTTCATATAATGCATACAGCTCTGGTTGCTGGTTGGGCGGGCTCGATGGCTCTGTATGAATTAGCAGTTTTTGATCCTTCTGACCCTGTTCTTGATCCAATGTGGAGACAGGGTATGTTCGTTATACCCTTCATGACTCGTTTAGGAATAACCAATTCGTGGGGGGGTTGGAGTATCACAGGAGGGACTGTAACGAATCCGGGGATTTGGAGTTACGAAGGTGTGGCGGGGGCACATATTGTATTTTCTGGCTTATGCTTTTTGGCAGCTATCTGGCATTGGGTTTATTGGGATCTAGAAATATTTTGTGATGAACGTACAGGAAAACCTTCTTTGGATTTGCCCAAGATCTTTGGAATTCATTTATTTCTATCCGGAGCGGCTTGCTTTGGTTTTGGTGCATTTCATGTAACAGGCTTGTATGGTCCTGGAATATGGGTGTCCGATCCTTATGGACTAACGGGAAAAGTACAACCTGTAAATCCATCATGGGGCGTGGAAGGTTTTGATCCTTTTGTTCCGGGAGGAATAGCTTCTCATCATATTGCAGCGGGTACATTGGGGATATTAGCGGGTCTATTCCATCTTAGTGTCCGACCACCACAACGTCTATATAAAGGATTGCGTATGGGAAATATTGAAACCGTACTCTCCAGTAGTATCGCGGCTGTCTTTTTTGCAGCTTTTGTTGTTGCTGGAACTATGTGGTATGGTTCAGCAACTACCCCTGTCGAATTATTTGGTCCCACTCGTTATCAATGGGATCAGGGTTACTTCCAGCAAGAGATATATCGAAGAGTTAGCGCCGGGCTAGCAGAAAATAAAAGTTTATCAGAAGCCTGGTCTAAAATTCCTGAAAAATTAGCCTTTTATGATTATATCGGCAATAATCCGGCAAAAGGAGGGTTATTCAGGGCAGGTTCAATGGATAACGGAGATGGAATAGCGGTTGGATGGTTAGGACACCCTATTTTTCGAGATAAAGAGGGGCGTGATCTTTTTGTACGTCGTATGCCTACTTTTTTTGAAACATTTCCCGTCGTTTTGGTAGACGGCGATGGAATTGTTAGAGCTGATGTTCCTTTTAGAAGGGCAGAATCTAAGTATAGTGTTGAACAAGTAGGTGTAACCGTTGAGTTCTATGGCGGCGAACTCAATGGAATCAGTTATAGTGACCCTGCTACTGTGAAAAAATATGCTAGACGCGCTCAATTGGGTGAAATTTTTGAATTAGATCGTGCAACTTTGAAATCCGATGGTGTTTTTCGTAGCAGTCCAAGGGGGTGGTTTACTTTTGGGCATGCTTCGTTTGCTTTGCTCTTCTTCTTCGGACACATTTGGCATGGTGCTAGAACCTTGTTTAGAGATGTTTTTGCTGGTATTGACCCAGACTTGGATGCTCAAGTAGAGTTTGGAGCATTCCAAAAACTTGGGGATCCGACTACAAGAAGACAGGTAGTCTGATACAAAACTGCTTTGGTATCTTTCGGCTTTATTTTATTTTTGAAGGGAATTTGACATAGAGTACCGGAGTGGATTTGAAT